ATGCGATGGATATTCTCAACAAACCATAAAGATATTGGCACTCTATATTTTATTTTTGGAATTTGATCAGGATTATTAGGAACTTCCTTAAGATTAATAATTCGAACAGAATTAGGACAACCAGGATCCCTACTTAATGATGATCAACTGTATAATGTAATTGTAACAGCTCACGCATTTGTAATAATTTTTTTTTTAGTAATACCTGTTATAATTGGAGGATTTGGAAATTGACTAGTCCCTCTTATACTAGGAGCTCCCGATATAGCTTTCCCTCGAATAAACAATATAAGATTTTGACTCTTACCTCCTTCTTTAACACTTTTATTAACTTCAGCAGCCGTAGAAAGAGGGGCTGGAACAGGATGAACAGTTTACCCCCCTTTATCTAGAAATTTAGCTCATATAGGACCCTCTGTAGATTTAGCAATTTTTTCTCTTCATTTAGCAGGAGTTTCTTCTATTCTTGGAGCTATTAATTTCATTACAACTATTATTAATATACGATGAGAAGGAATACAAATAGAACGATTACCTTTATTTGTATGATCTGTCCTAATTACAGCTATTTTACTACTTCTATCACTACCTGTTCTAGCAGGAGCAATTACTATACTTTTAACTGACCGAAATTTTAACACAACTTTTTTTGACCCTAGTGGTGGAGGAGACCCAATCCTTTACCAACATTTATTTTGATTTTTTGGTCATCCAGAGGTATACATTCTAATCCTACCAGGTTTTGGTATAATTTCCCATATTGTTTCCCATTATTCAATAAAAAAGGAAACTTTTGGAAGCTTAGGAATAATTTATGCTATACTATCAATTGGTTTATTAGGATTTATTGTATGAGCCCACCACATATTTACAGTAGGTATAGATGTCGACACTCGAGCTTATTTTACTGCTGCAACAATAATTATTGCTATCCCTACCGGAATTAAAGTTTTTAGATGATTAGCTACTATTTATGGTTCTCCTATTAAATATACCACCCCAATATTATGATCACTAGGCTTTATTTTTCTTTTTACCATAGGGGGATTAACTGGTGTTGTCCTGGCTAATTCATCTCTAGACATTATACTTCATGATACATACTATGTTGTAGCACATTTCCATTACGTCTTATCTATAGGAGCAGTATTTGCATTATTCGCAGGATTTAACCACTGATACCCACTCGTTACAGGCTTATCTTTAAACCAACAATACACAAAATCTCACTTTTATATAATATTTGTAGGAGTAAATATCACTTTTTTCCCACAACATTTCCTAGGACTTGCAGGAATACCTCGACGATATTCTGACTACCCCGACTCATACACAAAATGAAACATAGTATCCTCCATAGGATCTCTTCTTTCATTAACATCAATTATATTTTTCATATTTATTGTCTGAGAAAGACTAATTTCCCAACGAATTATTATTTGATCAAATCATATAAATACATCTTTAGAATGAGATAATCGATTACCTGTTGATTTTCATAATCAAATAGAAACCGGAGCTTTATTCATTTAAATAACTATGACCCAATGAGGACAAATAGGATTTCAAGATGCAAACTCTCCTTTAATAGAACAATTAATCTTTTTTCATGATCATACCATATTTATCTTAATTACTATTTTATCACTAGTATTCTATATCACAATTCTTCTAATAGTTAATGAATTTTCTTCTCTATCAATTACCGAAAGACAAAAAATTGAAACTATCTGAACAATTATCCCAAGAATTATCCTCTTATTTTTAGCTTTACCCTCTCTTAAACTTTTATATTTACTAGATGAATCTATTAACCCTTTAATTACCATTAAAGCATTAGGGCATCAATGGTACTGAAGATATGAGTATTCAGATTTTATAAATATTGAATTTGATGCCTATATGATCCCTTCTAATGAACTCAACATAGGATCATATCGACTTTTAGAAACAGACCACCACTTAATTATACCTGTAAAAACAAACACCCGAATAATTATCTCCTCTGCTGATGTAATCCACGCTTGAACAATTCCATCTATAGGAATAAAAGTTGATGCTATTCCTGGACGATTGAATCAATTAAACTTATACTCTAAACGTCCAGGATTATTTTATGGACAATGTTCAGAAATCTGCGGAGCTAACCACTCATTTATACCTATCACTATTGAAATTGTTAATATGCAAACATTTAATAACTGATTATTAAACATAATTAATATATAAAAAGTTAGTTAAACATATAACATAAATTTGTCAAATTTAAATTACTAGTATAACAATAGTACTCTTTACATGCCTCAATTATCACCCCTAAATTGAATACTTTTATTCTTTCTTTTCTGATTTCTTCTTATAATAAACTCATCTATTATATGATGAAACAATAAAAATAAATACTCAATAATAATAATAACACAAAAAAAAAAAAAAAAAAATAAATACAGTTGATAAAAATGATAATAGATATTTTTTCCTCATTTGATGATCATAACTCAACTACAATATATCTTCACTCATTAACATGAATTTTATCCTTATGGTCTCTTTTTTTTATTAACTCTTCGTTTTGAATTCCTCCTTCTAAAATAATCTCCTCATTTCTTATCCCTAAGCAAACTATTAACTCACAAATTAATCGATCATTTAGAAAAAACATAGGGGGATTTTCTTTAATTACATCATCACTATTTTTATTAATTATTAACTTCAATTTAATAGGCCTAATCCCCTATGTATTTAGATCTACTAGCCATTTAGTTATATCATTTTCACTGTCCCTTCCCCTCTGAATAAGGCTGATTTTATCCTCTTACCAAATTAACCATTACTCATCTATGGCATCTCTTCTCCCATCAGGGACCCCCTCATTTTTAATTCCTTTTCTTCCACTAATTGAATTTATAAGAATTATAGTACAACCAATTACATTAGCAATTCGAATTGCTGCTAATATTAGTGCTGGTCATATTATTTTAACCTTAATTGGAGATTTTTTAGCCTTCTCTTTAATAAATATTTCTATTTTTTCAACATCTATTGTATTATTAATCCAAATTATATATTTTATCTTCGAATTTGGCATTGCCATTATCCAAGGATACATTTTTTCTTTATTAATCACCCTATATTCTGATAATCATCAATTGATAACGCACATAAGTTAGCTTAACTAACTATATTATAAAAATCTTATAAAATTCATAACCTAAATCTTAATAAAACCAATCGCACTTTAAAAAAATATTTTTCTAATAAAACTAATATTTAACATAAATATAAATAATGGAACAACATGTAAGCCTAACAATAAAATTTCATTTCTCTTATTCCTCCTAAAAGATTTTATAAACACCATTATTTGCCCATGATTAATTATTACATAAAATAGTAAGTTATATAACCCTCCTACAAACACTATCCTAAACACAAAAAAAATAAAAAAAAATGTATATATATACAAAGAAATATATAACATAACCTCCCTTATTAACCTAATAAAAGGAGGGGCTCCCATATTACAAATACATAATAAAAATATTAATAATCTCAACAAAGGATTATAATTAATTATTCCTCCACATAAAAATAATCTTCGCCTATTAATTTTCTCATAAATTAAATTTCCTAAACAAAATAAACCTGATGAACATAAACCATGACAAACTATTATTAATATAGCTCCCTCTCAACCAATAATAAATCCTCTCATTAATCCCCCCAATATAATCCCCATGTGTCCAATAGAAGAGTATGCAATTAACCTTTTTAAATCACTTTGACCTACACAAATAATAGATGTTAGTACTCCCCCTCATAAACATACAACTATTAGTATCTTAACATATTCTCCTATAATAAAATTAAACAATCTCAAAAACCGCATAACTCCATACCCACCTAATTTTAATAACACACTAGCTAAAATTATAGAACCTGAAATAGGGGCTTCAACATGAGCCTTTGGTAATCATAAATGAAAAAAAAACATCGGCAATTTTACTAAAAAAGCCAATAATAAACCAAAAAACCAATATAAACCTATGTTATCTACTCATAATAACCTCAATAATCTTATATCTAATGTGCCTCTCTTATACTTAACTATCATAATACACAATAATAAAGGCAATGAAGCTCTAACTGTATATAGCATCATATACATCCCTGCCTGTAAGCGCTCAGGCTGATATCCCCATCCTAAAATTAAAAATAGAGTAGGAAGTAAAGACATTTCAAAAAAAATATAAAATATAATTATATTATTTAGTATAAAAAAAATAATAATAATTAAACAAAGTAACAATACACAAAAAGAAAAGTAACTAACTTTATTGTTAACTATTTTAACTGAATTATACCTTGAAAGCATTATTAACCCTCTTGTCCAAAACCTTAACAAAATTAAAATCATAGATATTATATCAATATTAAAATAGTATACATTTATTCCACTTCTACTAATTTTTAAAAATTTTAAACTAATGAACCTAAATAATATAATAAATCAAAATCGTAACTCCCAACTTCATATTTTATTATATGTTAATAACATTAACATTCTCATTAATATCCCTATAATTTATACAAATTTAACCTCATAACGTAATCACTACCATGAGAACGAATAAATCTCACTAATAAGGATAATCCTAACGAAGCCTCACAAACACCAAAAACTATTAAAATAACTATTAAATAAAAATTAAATCTAAGATAAATACAAGAAAAAGAATATAAAGATACTACCCTTAATGTCAATACTTCAAACCCCAATAGTATATTCAAAATATGTTTCCATTGAAACAATAAAACAAATAATCCACATAAATATATATAACTTCCAATTAATAGGCCCCTATTTATAATCATATATGTTATAATAGTTTAACAAAACACTGGTCTTGTAAACCAAAATTAAATAATAATATTTTTATAACTATAAGATTATAAGTGAATCGAACACTTCTAAAAGATTTTCAAAATCTTACTTATCCAATATAACCTAAAATTCTAATAATTTTATTCACAACACATCTAAAATAGGACGAACTAAAAAACATAGAAAATACATAATTCTAAAAACTTGACCAATATTTTCATAAGGATATTCTACAGGACATTTACCAATTCATGTTAAAATACAAAACACACCAATTAAACTCCAAAAAAAAAATTGTCCTAAAAAATTATATCTTAATCCTATACAACCTCTCATATGAAGTAAAGGACAAAAAAATAAAACCAAAATTGATAATCTTAACCTCACCACCCCTCCTAGTTTATTAGGAATAGATCGAAGAATAGCATAAGCAAATAAAAAATACCACTCCGGCTTAATATGAATAGGAGTCACCAATGGATTTGCAGGAATAAAATTTTCTGCATCTCCTAAAAAATTAGGAAATAATAAACTTAATTCAACCAAACCAAATATTAAGATTAAAAATCCTAAAATATCCTTAAATCTATGATAATGATGAAAAGGAATTTTATCTAAATCCCTATTTAACCCCAAAGGATTTCTAGACCCTCCTTCATGTAAAAATAAAAAATGTAAAATAACTAAACCAATAATAATAAAGGGGAATAAAAAATGAAAACAAAAAAACCGTCTTAATGTCGCATTATCAACAGAAAACCCTCCTCAAATTCAATAAACTAAACTTTCCCCAATATAAGGAACAACTGAAACTAAGTTAGTAATAACAGTTGCCCCCCAAAATGATATTTGTCCTCACGGTAAAACATAACCAACAAAACCAGTTAACATAACTAACACGTATAATAAAACCCCAATATTTCAAGTATAAACATTTAAATATAAACCATAATATAAACCACGCCCAATATGTATATATAAACAAATAAAAAATAAAGAAGCCCCATTAGCATGAATATAGCGTAAAATTCACCCATAATTTACATCACGTATAATATGAACTACAGAATCAAATGAATACTCAATACAAGATACATAATGCATTGCAAGAAATACCCCTCTTAAAATTTGAATAACTAAACATATCCCTAATAAAGACCCAAAATTTCATCAAATAAATAAATTAATAGGTGATGGTAAATCGATCAACGCTTTATTTAAAATTCGTAATACAGGATGAGTTTTTCGTAACGAACTAAGCATATTTATATTTAAAAACTCGTAAAGGCCCCTCACAATAATAACAAATTTTTACTACTCTAATCAAAATAAATAATAATAAAATCCCTAAAAAAACATAATTAAAAAAATTATAATTTCCTATTACTAAACTAGATATTCCTATCCTTAACCTTTTTATTTCCATAATTTTTCTTCTCATTAACCTAACATCTACTACCTTAAACATTGAAAATAAATTTACCAACATAAAACTTCTTATTAATAAAAAAAAATAAAAAAATAAACCCTTAGAAAAAAAAATAAAATTAGGGATTAACCTAATAATATATATAAATATAATTAACAACCCACCAATATATACTAAAAACAACATAAACCCATATCAAGAATAAATAAAAAAAGACAATATTATACTTATCACACCCCTAACTAGCACAATTATAAAACCTAAACTCAAAGGTTGAATTAAAACCGCTAGCATCCTGATTAATGAAAAACTCAACATTAATATTATTAATAACCCCATATCAAAAAATAAATATTTATTTAATCTATAACTTCCAATGTTATTATTTTATAATTAAACTATTTTTTGCATATTACACATAATAAAACCTCTTACAAATAAACACTATAAATACCAAAACTATTAAAACACAAGGTAAGTACCTTTTTCAAATTAGGTATATTAGTAAATCATATCGATAACGAGGATAACTAGCACGAACTCAAATAAATAAAATACTTAATAAACCCACTAATACTCCTATTGAAACCCCTATTCTTCTCATAATAAACCCACCACCAAAAAATATCCTCCTACACAAAAACCTTATAAATAAGATATTTCCATACTCAGCTATAAATAATAAAGCAAAACCCACCGACCCATACTCCACATTAAATCCAGAAACTAATTCCGATTCCCCTTCAGCAAAATCAAAAGGGGCGCGGTGAGTTTCAGCCACCCTAGAAACAACTCATATTAAAAACATAAAAAAATTAATAAACAATATTCAACAAATATATTGATATTTTAACAAATATATTAAATTTACACTTCCCACTATTAATAAACACCTTATTAAAATTAAAGACATCCTTACTTCATATGAAATTCTTTGAGCTACAGCACGAACTGACCCTAATAATGCATACTTAGAATTAGAAAACCAACCTGCTCCTATTACTGAATAAACTCTAATTCTAGACACACATAAAAATAATATCATACTTATCCCCCCTAATGACACAATAAAATAACTTCTATATAAAATTCATAAAAACAAAGAAAAAAAAAGCCTTAAAAAAGGACAAACTAAAAAAGGAAAATAATTAGCTATCACCGGCTTAATATACTCCTTACTAAACAATTTAATTGCATCAGCCAAAGGTTGAGGCAACCCTATTAATCCCACTTTATTAGGCCCTTTACGTATCTGAAAATACCTCAGCCCTTTCCGCTCCAACAAAGTAAAAAAAGCAACTGCTAATAAAGCCGAAATACATGCTACAACATAAGATACAATATCTACAAACATTATTAAGAGAAAACTTAAATAAAATTTTCCTAAAAGAATCTTAAATCCTTCACACTAATCTGCCATCTTAACATATAAAGTAAAAGATATCTTTTATAAAATAGTCCTAAACTATTTGCATATTTTCTGCCAACTTTATTAATCTTATCAAATTAATTCATTAAAATTAATCTTAATCAATCCTTTCGTACTAAATTAAATAATTATAAATTTTAAAAGATAAAAACCAACCTGGCTCACACCGGTTTGAACTCAGATCATGTAAAATTTTAAAAATCGAACAGATTCACCAAATAAAGCCTCTTCACTTAATGGTTATTTTAATCCAACATCGAGGTCGCAATCTCTCTTTTCAATATGAACTCTCTAAGAAAATTACGCTGTTATCCCTATGGTAACTTATCTCTAAGCAACAATATTGGTTTATTATTTAATTAAAATTTAGTATTAAGGAAGTTACTACACTATTATTCCTTGATCACCCCAATCAAAATTAAAATAACATAAATAATACTAAAACAATTAACATATTAATATTAAATTTACATATTTAATAAAAGCTCAATAGGGTCTTCTCGTCCCTTTAAATTATTTAAGCTTTTTCACTTTAAAAATTAACTTCTACCAATTAAAATAGAGACAGTATAATTTTCGTCAAACCATTCATTCTAGCCTCAATTTATAAGGCAAATTATTATGCTACCTTAGTACAGTTATAATACCGCAGCTGTTAAATTACTCACCGAGCAGGCCCAACTCTTTATTATAAAAAATCAAAGAGACATGTTTTTGATAAACAGGCGAAATTAATATTTGCTGAATTCCTTTATTTTAATTAATTATATGTAAACTAATATAACTTAAAACATCTAGTTATAAATATAAATTAATTTCAACACATTAACAAATACTCATTCAAACATTATAATTAATTTTTATAAAATTACAAAATATTTATTATATTAAAAATAATTAAGATATAAATAACACTATATATAAATACATTAACAATAAGAAAAACTATTAACTCAACTTAAATACATAATATATTTAAAATCTCACTCACTATAAGAAGCTTATCCCCCAATATTTAAATCTAAATCAACTACTCTCATAATGTACTTAGATTATCACTAAAATGAAATTACTAATAAACTAGCTATCTTAAAAATCGAATAGCATATCACTACCATTTATTATTAATATAATGACTCTACTACGTTAACTAACACATATTAATATTAATATTTAATACTAACATACATAATAAATAAATCTTTTTATTTCGAGAAATACAAATACATGTATTAATATTATCAAACCATTATACAAAAGATACAAAAATTAATTTCTACTATACAAAAATTTTATTACTTTTCCTTCTCAGTACAAATATAAAATAATTTCTAAACCTTTTACTATTAATATTAAACCTTTTTATCTTATAAATAAAAATAAAATAACCAAAATTATTTTCAAAAATAATTAAATAAATTAATTATCACCTCAACGTAAGTGAGATACATTTTCTTATGTTAATTTTTGTAATCCAGAAACAATTTCCATTACCTCTACTATGTTACGACTTATCTTATTTCAAACAACAAGAGTGACGGGCGATATGTACACTCTACAAAACCAATAATTCAACTTTACATACTAATTATAAGTTTACTATTAAGTCCACCTTTCTTAAAAATTATAATATTTAAAATCCGGATAATAAATAATATTAATTATAGTAGCTCATTAAACCTTTTCTATAAGCTGCATTATGACTTGACATAATAACCAAAACATTTCTTAGTCTTTTATTTATTCTTAAAACATAAACTAACGACAGCAATATACAAACTGTTATTATATTTATCAAAAAAAAGTAAGTTTAAAATGTGGAATATCAAATCAATTAACAAACTCCCCTAACTGGATGTGAAGAACCGCCAAACCTTTTAAGTTTTAAATATCACTATATACATAATAATAACTAATATTCTTAATACCTAGGTGTAAATTTTTTAAAAAATAAAATAATAGGGTATCTAATCCTAGTTTATATTTAAATTTTCAAAGAATCTATAATAAAGAAAATAATAAAAAACAAGTAATTTTAATAATTTTACTTAACAAATAAAATATGTATTCCTTTTATAATTTATATAACTTTATTTTAAACCACAAATTTTTAATTTAAATTATTTGTATAACCGCAGATGCTGGCACAAATTTACCCAATCATTTAATATAATTTCTGTATAAAACTTTCATTCATTGTACAAATAAACATACTGAAAACACTTATTAACTCACTACGTAAATATTACACATAATAAATACACTACATAAAATATATTTATATTTAAAAATATATTTTTAATAATAATCTTAATAAGCATAACGAAAAACATATATTAAACCTAACATGTATAAAATTACAACAATTAAAAACAAACCAAAGTCAAATTCATAATAAAGAGAATAATCTATATCTATTTCTGAGGTATGAACCCAACAGCTTTTTTAGCTTACCTTATTAATAACAACTTTAAGTTTTAACAATTTTTTTGTATCTTTAAATTTGCAATTTAATATTTTTTATAAAATACAAAACCATGAGAAAGTATGTTACTTATTAATAGATTTACAATCTATCGACTAAAATTCGACCACCTCATACAGAATTTAAATACTCTTATTTATTATAAACCTTGAAAATTTACAGTTTTAATTAACTTAAAACTCTTTACAAAAAAAGGACTTGAACCTTCTCCTTAAAGATCAAAACTTTATATGCCCATACACCAAATTATATCACTTTTATACTTTATTTAATTAAATTAAACCAATTATTTGGAAAACAATCATACTATATTATACTAATAAAATAAATAAATCCTATGTATATATTATAAAACAATCTATTTGACTATATAGCGACCGTTATTAGAAACTCAATAGTCTAAATTATTATGCAACATATCAATCTAAAATAATTCTTAATGTATAAACCTACCTATTTACAAGAGATATAGTTAAGATTTTTTTAAAATCCAAAATTAATAAAATTAAAACAAAGAATATTAAAAATATTTTATTTCTTAATATTTCCTTATGCAAGCTTATATATTTTTAATAATATTCTTAATGTCATAAGTCTAAAATATAAATTATATATTTACTTGATAAGTCTATACTTGAAATAGCTGTATTATATAAAGCTCAGTATCTCTTCTTTTTTTTTATGATATCTATATAGAATGTTATATTATTATCATAAAAAAATTATGACGATTTTACAACTAGAAATACAGAATGTGACTATTACAACAATCACAGGCCCCAATATTCAATTTATCATTTATATTTAGTATTTTTAAGATTCTGTGCTAAGTATATACTATCACTCAAATATTATAATAATCATCAAATTTTAAAATGATTATATTTAACCAGACCAATCTATAATATTAAATAGACACATGGTGGCCATTGTTATTATTATTGCAGGGAATATATATATGTATAAAAGTTATATATGTTTTGTTTTTATGTATATTATATTTTTATTACTATTAATAATAAATATAGAAAATAATTTATTTAATTATAATTTTATTTATTATGTTTTACCACTATTGATTAATAAAATTAAATACTATTTTATACATTATATTTAAACATATTTAATTTAGTATTCATAATAATTATATAATATATACATAACACTCTTTTTTTAAAAAAAAAGCCCCTCTATCGTCTTTTTATTTTTGACAAAATTATCTATTTTTTTTTATGTACCCACTTTTTTGGAAAAATTTTTGTAAATACACACAATCTATTTAATAATATGACCCGAAACCCTTACCACTTAGTTGAATTTAGACCCTGACCATTAACAGGATCTATAAGAGCACTTTTTTTAACAACTGGGCTATCTTCATGATTTCATAGATACGGATACACATTATTATTACTAGCATTTTTATTAATATTCTTAACAATATTTCAATGATGGCGTGACATTACTCGAGAAAGAACCTTTCAAGGATTACATACTATAAAAGTGTATAAAGGGCTACGTTGAGGTATACTATTATTTATTATCTCAGAAATCTGTTTTTTCTTTGCTTTTTTTTGAGCATATTTTCATAGAAGATTAGCACCAAACACAGATATTGGGGCCTGTTGACCACCTGTCAGTATTTTCCCCTTAAATCCATTTCAAATTCCCCTACTAAATACTGCCGTCCTCCTATCCTCAGGTGTGTCCGTTACATGGGCCCATCACTCCTTAATAAATAAAAATTTAAAATCAGCCACTCAATCCATAATTATCACCATTATTCTAGGATTTTATTTTACAACTTTACAAGCAATAGAATATATAGAAACCTCATTTTCAATTTCGGATAGAATTTATGGATCTACCTTTTTTGTTGCTACAGGATTTCATGGACTTCATGTAATTATTGGATCTACATTTCTTTTTATATCTTTAATCCGTATTATAATAAATCACTTCTCTTCAACTCACCATTTTGGATTTGAAGCTGCCGCATGATATTGACACTTTGTAGATGTAGTATGGCTATTTTTATATACTTTTATTTACTGATGAGGCTCATAATATAAAATATTAAGTGGCTGAATTATAAAAGCACTAGACTTTTAATCTAGATAATGATTTTTCATAAATCCTTAATAATATTATATTTTATTATAATTAACATTTATTTAGTCTTATCATACTCAAGAAATGAATCTTCATATATGGTTTCGACCCATAATTAGGTAAATATTTACCCTTGTTTACAGTGAAAAGCCAAAACATATGCGGCATTTAACTGTTAATTAAAAAATTGAAATTCTTTTCTTCACTGAAGTATAGCGCCGGAATGAACGGATTATATTGATGTTATAAATCATAAGAAATATATCTTCTATACTTATGAACTCATATATTTTATTCTCTATTTTCTTATTTTTTTTAATTATAATTTTATTTATTATTAGCTCTACTCTCATAATTAAATCTCACAAAGATCGAGAAAAAAATTCTCCCTTTGAATGTGGATTTGATCCTTCATGGTACACTCGATCACCATTTTCTATGCGATTTTTTTTATTAGCAGTAATTTTTTTAATCTTTGATATTGAGATTATTCTCCTTATTCCAGTAATCATTAATATTTTATTTTCTCCATCTATTATTTATATATCCTCCTCAATAATTTTCTTAATAATCCTAATCATTGGCTTAATTCATGAATGAAATCAAGGATCATTAAATTGAATATAAGAGTAATAATGTTATAAAATAAAGCTGCTAACTTTACTTTGAGCAATTCATAATTGTACTACTCTTTATGAATAATAAATTTTTTCCTGCTAATTTTATATTTATTCTCATAATAGTAATAGGAACAATCATAACACTGTCATCTTCTCACTGATTTATAATATGAATAGGGCTAGAATTAAACTTAATGGGGATTTTACCCCTAATAAATATTAAAAAAAAAAATACTGAAATTGAAAGTTCTATAAAATACTTTATTATTCAAAGAATAAGATCCTCAATTTTTATTATAACAACAATTTTTACTTTTTACCACTCAACCTCAATATATTCCATATTTAACTCATCTTTTATATCCTCAATTATAATAATATCGCTACTAATTAAATTAGGAAGAGCCCCCTTTCACTTTTGATTACCCTCTATATGTAGTCAGATAAGTTGAATAATCCTATTCTTAATTTTAACTTGACAAAAATTAGCCCCATTACTTATATTATCTTTTATAACTAACAATTTTACAATTATAATTATAGCATCTATTCTTAGTTCAATTATAGGAAGAATTCAAGCTATTAACCAAACCAATCTTCAATTAATTATAGTCTACTCATCTATTTCCCATTTAGGTTGAATACTGTCTTCTTGTCTTAATAACAACTTTTTAATAGCTATATACTTATTAATTTATAGCATAATTATTTTTCCATTATTTTTTTATTTTTCTAACAAAGCTAGATATTTTACATATTCTCTAAGAGAACATAATATTAAGATAAATAAAGAAAATATTTTTATTATAACATTAATACTATCATTAAGAGGAATACCTCCTATAATAGGATTTTTATCTAAATTAATAGTTTTATATATACTAATAAAAATTAACTTAATTATCTTTCCACTTATTTTATTTTTAGGAACTATTATTAGTTTATATTTTTATTTAAATTTAACAATAACATTAATAATAAAATCCTTTTTTTTATTAAAAATTAGAAACATTAATATAAATATAAAATCCATTATATGTTTTAACATTTTAGGAACAAGAATTTTTATTCCAATTATAATAATTT